CGCTCCCAGTGCGCTTATGATGTAGCACCGGGTGGATTTTTAGCTAGTGTGTATCATCTTACGAGAATACAGTATGGTATAGATAAACCTGAAGAGGTATGCATAAAAGTCTTTGTCCCAAGGAATAGTCCTAGAATACCATCTGTTTTCTGGGTTTGGAGAAGTGCGGATTTTCAAGAACGGGAATCGTATGATCTGTTGGGAATCTTTTATAATAATCATCCACGCCTTAAACGTATTTTGATGCCTGAAAGTTGGATAGGCTGGCCCCTACGTAAGGACTATATTACTCCAAATTTCTATGAAATACAAGATGCTCATTGAATGACAAGAAACTAATGTTAACTTATATAACAATGACACTACGTCAGAATTTATTCAATTCAAGGAATATTTTTACGTCCTGTTTCAGATGAAACAGAGTAACTGGACTCTAATTCGTATTCTAGACGGGCTAAAAGCTAAAAAGAAAGGGGCTTCAATTCCCCAATTTGTATGCATTTCGTATGAGCAAAAAAAACAATAGAATAGGATGAATCAAAAGAGTTCTATACCATGTACCATGAACTTTGTACCGCGCATATTAATATTACTTAGAGGGATCTCAGGAAGTAAAATACAATTAAGTAAAGTATAAGTAGGAGTGAAAAAATAGAATAAATATAAAAACAAAATTAAGAAATACAATATGAAGACTTAACATTTAGGTGATAAAAAGCACAGTCAAAAAAAGAGAGCATAATCCCATTTTGTTCTTTACCAGACATAACATATATTTTACCCCATCTCAAAAAAAAAAAAAAAAAAAAAAAAAAAAAAAAAAAAAAAAAATGGAGATATATCCATACACTAACACTATACCATATATCTTAATATACCTAGATGAATATAATTTAGGTATACATATAACATATATAATTAAATTATAATGCTAGAGGCTATTAATGATAATAAATATATATCTCGATTAGTCTCGATTAATTTGTATTAATAATTATTTGATCCATTATTTACGTGTCAGGAACCAGATTTGAACTGGTGACACGAGGATTTTCAGTCCTCTGCTCTACCAACTGAGCTATCCCGACCTTTTACCCGCATTATCCTAGTAGAGCACTTTATCAATTAAAGGGACTAAAAAAGTAAGAAAGTATTAAAAAATCTTACCCAGCCCCTGAATTTATTAGATAAAAAAAAGATAAGATCAAAAAAGTAGTCTAGGAAGTATAGTTAAGTTAGTAATAAAAATAGGCTTTTATTGGGGATAGAGGGACTTGAACCCTCACGACTTATAAAGTCGACGGATTTTCCTTTTACTATAAATTTCATTGTTGTCGGTATTGACACGTAGAATGGGACTCTCTCTTTATTCTCGTTCGAATAATCGGTTTTTCAAAAGATCTATCAGACTTTGGAATGAATAATTTGATCACTTAATATTCGATTCTTCTTCCAACTTCGATTGGAATATTGAATGGAATAGATCACAATAATTCTTAAATTTTTCATATATAATGGATTTGGGCTGCGATTAATCAATCGTTTACTATGTGAGTATGTACATCTACATATATAGGGCGGGTATCTTTTCAAAAATTTTGATAGAAGGATTCCGGCTACTAGCGCATGTAACGTAATCAACTCCATTTGTTAGAACAGCTTCCATTGAGTCTCTGCACCTATCCTTTTTTTTTATTGTAGTTTAATTTTGATATTATTATATTAATATAATATTAAAACTATAAATTACAAATTAAACCCTCCTTTTTTGAAAAAAAAAAAGATTTGGCTCAGGATTGCCCATTTTTAATTCCGGGGTTTCTCTGAATTTGGAAGTTATCACTTAGCAGGTTTCCATACCAAGGCTCAATTTAATCAAGTCCGTAGCGTCTACCGATTTCGCCATATCCCCTTTTGCGACAGGATCTAGTTGTAATTCTATTCAACTCTTTTATTTATTTATATTGGAATCGTTGCGTTGAATTAATTATATAATGATTCTTATATCTAAAAAATGTATGCCACTTTTTTCGCCATCCTCTATAATTTCATTTTCATTGTATTGAATGAATCATATTAGTTCTAATCAGACATGATTCTATCATTGATGTGTCCCCAATTCAATATGAATAGATATATCCCACATATATATGTCTCCTCTCTTCATTTTGAGTTTAAAAGCGCGATTTGTAATACTGGAAGGATCGATACCCATTATTTTTTTTTTTCGCCCTATCTTCTCCTTTATGAATGAAAACAAAGGAATGTCTTATTCTAATTATAACTTTATTATAACTTGAATTGTATCTTTTATCTTTTCTTAGGCTGGATTCACTATCATTATATAATAATTTATAGAATATACAATATAATTAATTAGCATAATTTGGTGTAACTGTTCTAAGAAAGAATTAGACTTTTCTAATCTAAAATAATAATATCAAATTAATATTCTATTTTTAAGTAATAATATGGAAATATTATTTATTTTATAGTATTATAATATAATTAAGTATATATTTATACTAGAAATATATACTATAAATAAAATTTAAATAAAAAATAAAAAAAAAAAAAATATTAATTAAATTTTATTAATTTATAGCTGATATATCAAATATGGTAGTTTCCGGAATCCCTATTCACTATTTCTATTTCTGCTATGTGAGCGTGAGCCCGCTTAGCTCAGAGGTTAGAGCATCGCATTTGTAATGCGATGGTCATCGGTTCGATTCCGATAGCCGGCTTTTATCTATCGATTTTTCCATGATTGATAATCTCTTCTCCCCCCTTTCTTCAAATATCGGTCGCTGATCTATTATATCGTATTAACATGAATAAAAAATGGATTGGAGTGGAACGATTAGATCTCTCACAAAATAAATAATAAAACAGAGACTTAACTTCCTTACTATCATATACAAATACAAAAAATCTAGATATTGATACAATGCATTCCATTCTATTTTCATTCTACTGAAGTATTGTATACTTCAGTAGATTTAGCCTTGCATTGTTTATCCTTTAGTTCAGTCTTAATTTAGATTTTTATTTAAAAATTTCAATAAAAAAAAGGAGTTTTATGTCTCGTTACCGAGGGCCTCGTTTCAAAAAAATACGCCGTCTGGGGGCTTTACCTGGATTAACTAGTAAAAGGCCTAGATCTGGAAATGATCTTAAAAACCAATTGCGTTCTGGGAAAAGATCGCAATATCGTATTCGTCTAGAAGAAAAACAGAAATTGCGTTTTCATTATGGTCTGACAGAACGACAATTACTTAGATATGTACATATCGCTGGAAAAGCCAAAGGGTCAACAGGTCAGGTTTTACTACAGCTACTTGAGATGCGTTTGGATAACATACTTTTTCGATTGGGTATGGCTTCAACCATTCCTGGAGCCAGACAATTAGTTAACCATAGACATATTTTAGTTAATGGTCGTGTAGTAGATATACCAAGTTATCGTTGCAAACCCCGAGATATTATTACTACGAAGGATAAACAAAAATCGAAAGCTCTGATTCAAAATTATATTGCTTCATCGCTCCGCGAGGAATTGCCAAAACATTTGACTATTGACTCATTCCAATATAAAGGATTAGTAAATCAAATAATAGATAGTAAGTGGATTGGTTTGAAAATAAATGAGTTGTTAGTCGTAGAATATTATTCCCGTCAGACTTGAACCTAATAAAAATAACAAAGAAAGGTTCAGACAATTTGACTTTATACCACACCCTTTTTGTCGAAGGAAATCCATTTAAGAGCCGTGATCCACATTTTTCTTATTTTATTCACGTATCACAATATAGATCTGCAGTAATATTTTTTTCTTTTTTAGTTTTCTCATATTTGTATTTTACGTACCACAGTAATGTAATTAGGAATAGAGAATATCTTCAAATAAAGTTCTTACTTACTGTTGGAATAATGCTATCCATTGTTATTTTATTTGATACATTGTGGTCGGTAACGTTGGTGACTCGATAGAAACGGAAAGAGAGGGATTCGAACCCTCGGTAAGCAAAAGCCTACATAGCAGTTCCAATGCTACGCCTTGAACCACTCGGCCATCTCTCCTTCATAATCTTATTATTGGCCATAAACCAAGTGAAGTGAATAGCGAGTCATTCATATTAGTACACTATGGGTACGACCAATCAATGGTTCCATAGGAATAAAAGATTCCTTTCAACTTTCATAATTTCTCCACAGCAATTTCCTTAATGGATTTTTCTATTTCAATTGTATGATACATACGCTTTATGCAAATCAAAGAGATGGTTACTCTCCTCGATTTTTTTCATGGAATCATTATTCCATTCTTTATTTTTCCTCTTTTCTTTTGATTATAACCAAATCAAAACTTTTCGAGTTACCAGAATCTATAGTAAAATAAAGTCCTTGGTTAGTCAACTTAGATAAAATTGTACATAGTTCCTACAAATTTAGTAGTATACTGATAATTTTGTAGGAAATCCAATCTGATTCAAATATTTCATATCTCATCCCCCCTGTCCAAAAGGGCACAGGAAGATCCACATATTTTTTAGAATTAGTCTATTTTTATGATATTTCGTACTACTGTACAATTTTGTGGAATCATTTTCTTTTGTGAAAATGGGAAGAATTATAGAATGGATTGTTAATTATGCCTAGATCCCGGATAAATGGAAATTTTATTGATAAGACTTCTTCAATTGTAGCCAATATCTTATTACGAATAATTCCGACAACTTCAGGGGAAAAAAAGGCATTTACCTATTACAGAGATGGTGCGATTTGATTTTTTTTTTTTTTTTTTTTTATTGCTTTTTTAGACCTTACTTAATCTGAGAGATGGTTTGGGATATAAAGAAAGAAATTATTTAAATATTAAATAAACCGACGCTTGGTGAAGGTGAAGTTTAAAGATAGAACAATTCCTTCTGTCGTGTATCCTCGATTGATGCGGCTTCAGATGCTTTAATTATCAATTTTAGTATTGAGCGAACGGT